ATCGTAAATAAGAGGATTTTTTAATAAAAAAAACGAATACAAATTCGCATCCAGATACATAAGAATTATCTAGGACTCGAAATAGTCTTTTATTTTCTTTTGAAAAAACGTAAATGGATTTCTTCGGAGTAATGAAACTATCCCAATTATGATATTTATGGAGAAAGAATCGCAATAAATGCAAAGAGGAAACATCTTGGATCCGGCATTGAAGGATTTGAACCAAAATTTCTAAATGGATAGGATGGGGTATTAGTATATCTAATACATAATTTAAATGAGAGAGTTTGTCCTCTAAAAAGGGAAATATTGAATGAATGGATCGTAAATTCTGCGATTTTGGTATTTCTTTTTCTTCGAGGGAAAATATTAATCGCAGAGAAAATGGAATTTCTACAATGAACGCAAAAACTTCTGACATCATTTGAGAATAAAAAGAATTGTTGTCCGCAACGAGTCGATTTTGGTTAGAATCATTAACCGAAAAAGTCAAAAAATTCTGTTGATACATTCGAGTAATTAAATGTTTCACAAGCACTGAACTAGATTTATTGTCATAACCGAAAAATTCCACGGGTTCGTAAAAAATCGAACCATTTAAATTATGATCATGAGCAAGTGCGTAAATATACTCCTCAAGGAGAAGCGGATATAAAAAGTGTCGTTGCCGAGATCTATCTTTTTCCAAATATTCTTGTAATTCTTCCATTTTAATTTCTACTTGAACCGAAAGCAGGGAAGGGAACATTTCTTGGGTTATCAGATGATACATAGTGCAATACGGCCAAAATAGGGTATGTATTATGCTATGCATATCCATATAGTAATAAAAATATATATATATACCCCTATATCCCCAATACCGAACAGAAGGAGTCCAATCAACAGATCTTTTTCCTCTCCTTTTATATCCAATTGGTATTATAATTTCAAGAGGGTCAAAAATCCTTTATTTTTACAGCCCGATCGCTCTTTTGACTTTGGAATAAATTCTCTTTATCACTATACTGTTTCTTCTACACATCCGTTTCCAATCCATAATAGAGAATAGTTAGGATTCGTTAAAAAAAAAAGAATCAATGGTCCACTCACAGGAGAACCCTTTCCCGCATCAGGCACCAATTTCTTTTTAACATCTAATTAGATCGGGTAATTATTCAAATTAAGAACATAAGCTCGTTGCTTTTTGTTTTACCAGAATTGGGGCCGAAGGCCTCTATCCATTTATTCACTAGACCCAACTACAAATGTTGTGAATTTTTTTGTCCCCCTTCCAAAAAAAAAGCACTATTTTGTAATGATCCAGTAAAGACAAACTGAAAGTTCGATTTTAATTTAAAATAAAAAGAAAAAATGACAAATTTCTTATTTTATTACGACATGCTGTTTTTTCCACTCGTTACCTTTCAGGATCAGTCGTGGTCTTATAGACTCTACCAATAGTCTGAACGAATTCCTTGCTTCATCCAAATGTGTAAAAGATCATAGTCGCACTTAAAAGCCGAGTACTCTACCGTTGAGTTAGCAACCCGAAAAATATGATATGTAAATATGATCGAAATGAAAATAAAAAAATCAAATTAACGGACTACACATTTTTTCTTTTCGTTAAGAAAAAACGTCTTGCATGATTGATGGTAAGGCAAATCCATCATTTGCCCGAGGTGAAAGAAAAAAGGGTAGGGATAAAAAGATCTATTTATCTATGATCGAATTATATTTGTTCGATACAACATTGTCAATATGAATGGAATGTTGAGAAAACAAATCAAATTAAGTAAACCAAATAAAGACTTGTGTTGGATTGGCACAACATAAAATAAATAATAAATTTAGATGGAAAAAAAAAAGAAGTAAGAAGTCGAAAAACCCGGGTTTATTCAATCACTAGGGGTATAATAAAAAAGTAAGCAAGATTAACCCTTAGCTTATTGGTAAATTTCCACAACAAAACAAGAAAAAAGTAAACTAAGAACAAGAAAAGGGCAAATTGGGGGAAATAATAAAAATTAGAATTACTCAAAGATAGATTAGATACTAGCCCCCTTTTTTTATTCATGAATTTTGTTTTTTCCTTTAATTAACAATTAACCCAATTAACAATTAACCCGAAGTTCTTTCTTTAAACAACTCCGCCTTCCTTAAAATATCATGAACAGTTCCTGTAGGTTGAGCACCCCTTTCAAGGAAATATAGAATAACAGGAACGTTTGAATAAGTTTGATTCTTTATCGGATCATAAAAACCTACTTTTCGAAGATCTCTTCCTTCTCTTCTGGATCGAACATCAATTGCAACGATTCGATAGATAGCTCATTGGGATAGATGTAGATAAACAATGCCCCCCCCCCTGGAAACGTATAGGAGGTTTTCCCCTCATACGGCTCGAGAAAAAATGATTCGAATTTTGGCAAATAGACCCATAAAATCACGAATTAGACTATAATATTATAATTATAATCTAATTTGAGTCGTTTTTTTTTGTAAGGAAGAAAAAAAAAAAACGAAATCTCATTCGTACTCATAACTCAAGTTGGAAAATTCTGAAAGAGTTCAAAGGGAAATCCTTAGACATTTATTGAGCCGTCTCTAACCTTTTTTGTTTATCTCGTCTCGAATCTATTTTTATTCTTCATTATGATCCAGTTGATGAGACAATTGAAAATAGTGTTTCCTTGTTCCGGAATCCTTTATCTTTGCTTCGTGAAATCATTGGGTTTAAACATTACTTCGGTTATCCTTACTCCTTTCAAAACAGCAGCAACATACCTTTTGTTTTTTGTTATTTCTTTCTATGAAATAATATAATAAAACGATTGAGATTAATTTCTTTGTACTACACCTTTGATCGAAATAGTTTTACCAATTCCGACTAATTTTACTTTTTTTTTTTCACTTTTCAAATTTGAAACTTTCGATTTATATACTTACAAAGTTGGTCCAATTTATTGATTGTCACTAACCCTAGATTCTTCCCCCTGATAAATGAATCAACACTTTCGGCTCGAGCTCCATCATGTACTATTTACATTCCAACCCAACACAAATTGGGTCTCCCCGGCGGAACAGAACAAACTATGTCGAGCCAAGAGCATCTTCGGTACTATAGAAGATAGAAGATGGCGGATGTAAGAATCCACAGCCGATCATGTCCTTCAAGTCGCACGTTGCTTTCTACCACATCGTTTCAAACGAAGTTTTACCATAACATTCCTCTAATTTCATTTCAAAATAGAATTGATTCAATATCGAATCATGAATAGTCATTGTCATTGGATTACCGATATAATACTTTCTATCTAGCTATGGGCAAATTGAGTAGTTATCCTTGTCCGAAGAAGGCTCAAAAAGGATTCAATTTATTTAACCCCATATTCTATCATATGAATGAAACACATTTCTAAAAAAACCGAAAGGTAAATTCTGAATATAATCTAGTTTATTTGTTTTTATGAGTATGGAATAGAAAGGTCCTGTGTAAGGTAAGATTTAAGTTCTATCTTTCATATGAAAGATAAAATCAGAATCATAGGCATAGGGGTCTGATCTTTTTGTATCCATCATATACAACGAATAATTGTTACAGGAGACAATATTAAGGAATCCCGGATTCTTTTCACTTAACCGAAAAGGGGATTGTTACTGAAAAAGAACACTACATAGTAATTTAATGTTGGAAAAAATGCGATCCAATCTTTCGTTTCTGTTCGTTTCTGATGGAAACGATCTGGGACGGAAGGATTCGAACCTCCGGGTAACGGGACCAAAACCCGCTGCCTTACCGCTTGGCCACGCCCCATTTAGATTTTTATTGGACACCAATAAACAATAATATTAGTATTGCTTATTCGTCAATTCCGGGACAAAAAAATATGGGATATATTGTTTCTAGGATTTGGCACGTGTAGATATAAAAAAAAAATGCATTGATCATTACATATAATTCAATTAAGATATTGTATGAAAGTATAATTCTTTGTATTCTCATTTGAGAATGGAAGAAAAGCTTTTTGATTTGATAGAGTTCGAAGAAAAAGAAGGATTTTTTGACCTGCTTTTTTTTTTTCATTTTAAAAGGGGAAAAATAACTCAATCAAAATCAAATTATCTAATCCACGAGAACGAAATGCTTAATATCCTTAGTTTAATCTCTATCTGTCTTAATTCTGCCTTTTATTCGAGTAGTTTTTTCTTCGCCAAATTACCCGAGGCTTATGCCTTTTTCAACCCAATCATAGACGTTATGCCCGTCATACCTGTACTCTTTTTTCTCTTAGCCTTTGTTTGGCAAGCTGCTGCAAGTTTTCGATGAAATCTTTAATACTCTCCTAAATTCAGGATTTATTCGATAAAAAAAAAAATATTCTCAAAATTGATAAGATCGTATAAAGCTTACATTATGAACCCTCGATTCACAAATAGAAATTCTTGACTTATTTGTGTATAAAACAAGAAATTTTTTGTAACGAAGGAATCCGAATTTTATTAAAAAAAAATTCGTGAAAATGACTTTCTTTTCAAGAAAACACTTCATTTTATTTTTGGGGTGTATGGTACAAAAATAGGTAATCTATTCCCTTTTTTCCAAAAAATGATCTTATCTTGGAGATTATATAATGTTTACTCTCAAACTTTTCGTTTACACAGTAGTGATATTTTTTGTTTCTCTCTTCATCTTCGGATTCTTATCTAATGATCCGGGACGTAATCCTGGACGTGAAGAATAAAAATAAAAAAGAGATTTTTCGTTTTTCCTTCTTTTTTCTTTCTGAATTTTTTTTTTCTTATTATTTTCTCTATTTCATCCATTTAACTATGATAAAATCAAAAGAAAGAAATTTCTTCAAATTCGAATAAAGTCTTAAGCAATCGAAGGGAGCGGAGAGAGAGGGATTCGAACCCTCGGTACCAATAACTCGTACAACGGATTAGCAATCCGCCGCTTTAGTCCACTCAGCCATCTCTCCCAATTAAATTTTCATGTGATGTGACACGTGAAG